AGAGTTAAGTAAAATCAAATAGTCTTCTTCACAATATACTATGACCAGTAATGCGGTATAAGTAATTCCCGAAATCCGGTAGAAGAAAGAATATAAACAAGCAAAATTTTTTTGATTATACATAATTACATAACATAATTGCCAACAAAAATTTGTTTATTTTTAGAGCTTGATGTTGATAAATACGCGGATCTAGAAATTCATTTCGGACAATTGAACCTTCTCAAACTGTTTCTTTTTAAGAACCAAAAAGATTTGTGCCAAAATAACAGATGCCAAGAATAGCAAAAGACCTTGGACACGTAATGGATCTTGAAGTACTATTTCCGCATCCCCCTGACCAAATCCACCCACATTAGGATTACTCGTTAATGGTTGATCAAGTTGGATGGATTCGCCCTCTGAAACAAGAAGTTCCGGTCCTGGAGGGATAATATCAACCACTTGATGTCCATCCGATGCACCCGCTATGGTTATTTCGTACCCCCCTTTTTCTTTTCGTATGATTTTGCTTACTATACCTGCTGCTGTAGCATTATAAACATTATTGTTACTCTTGCTCCCGTCGGGATAAATCTGACCCCTTCCCCTGTTCCCGCCTACGTATATGGGATATTTTAAGAAGTGAACATCTTTCTTAGTAGCGGGGTCCGGGGAAAGAATAGGAAAGGTGATTTCACTATATTTCTGACCAGGAACAGGACCTATCACAAGAATATTTTTTTTAGTGGGGCGATAGCTCTGAAAAGACAGATTTCCTATCTTTTCTTTAATCTCGGGCAAAATACGATCGGGAGGGGCTAATTCAAACCCCTCGGGTAAAATAAGAACAGCCCCTACATTCAAAGCTCCTTTTTTACCATTAGCAAGAACTTGTTTCAGTTGCAGATCATAAGGAATTCGAACAACTGCTTCAAATACAGTATCAGGAAGTACCGCTTGTGGAACCTCGATATCCACGGGTTTATTAGCTAAATGGCAATTGGCACATACAATACGGCCAGTCGCTTCTCGTGGATTTTCATAACCCTGCTGTGCAAAAATGGGATATGCATTTGAAAGGGGTGCCTGGGTTATTATATATATCATGAGCGATATGGAAATGTATCGAGTAATCTCTTTCTTTATCCAAGAAAAGGTATTTTTAGTTTGCATGGTCCAATCATTGATCCCGAAAATTTATACAATAAAATTAGGCAGGTCGCTAGTATAGTTCCCTATCTATAATTTTGCTATTTACTTAAATATAAATAATTTTACTGGAATATTGGAGGAATCCCTTGGATGGGTAGAAAGAATAAGTACAATTTTGAATGTTTTGCTTATCCACAAAGTAACAAATATTATAATTGGATCGTTCGATCATTTTTCAGTCATTCATTGAATGATAAATCACTACAAGTGAAGGAGATACACGATTTAAATAACGAAAGATCCAATATTTAAAAATTGTATCTAAAATGACTGGAAAAGTAGAAACAAGACCGGATATAATTTGATCATTATGAGCAAATCCAAAATCTTTGTAGACAGAGCCAATCATTAGTTCCCAACCGTGGGGCGAATGGAATCCTATACATAAATCAGTTAATAAAAGAATAGAAAAAGCTTTTATTGTGTCGCTTAAGTTATATAGGAATTCTTGAACCCAAGAGTTAAGAATAACAAGTTCTTCATTACCTATAATAGAATAACCACTTAGAATAACGAAACAGATTATATTTGTCGAGAAGTGTAAAATTGTATGCGTGCGATCCTCATTGTGCATCTTGATCAATTGGATCGTTTCTTTGTAGATTTCGATGCGAGGCTTTTGTAAATGTGCTTCCGGGTATTCCTTTAACATTTCGTCCAAACGTAGGAGTTCCTCTAAGTCTATTAATTTTTTTAGAATACTCTTTTCTTGAATATCATTCAAAAAGATTTCGGATTGCCTAGTATTCCACCAATTAGTAACCCAAGATTCCAGACTTTTATTAAATGAGAGAGAGATCCACCAAGGCAAAAATACTATAGATGCAAGATATAGAAGGGAAATTAATACTTTCTTTTTTGCCATTTTTTCGTCTGTGAATTTTTTAATTTTTACTGAACGCACCTCGTTCGTCGACTCTATACGATACTAATATTTCTATCAAGCATAAGTTCTATTACAAGTTATCGAGCCCATGAATCTATTTCCGATTTTTTTTTTTTGATTCAGTACAGTGGTTAGTCCTTGAATTTAGAAAGAATACAGAAATAGAATAAGAAAAAGCCCACTTCAAATTAATAGTAGTCGGATTGCGAGACGAAAGAACTCCCGTTCTATCAAAATATCAAATATTTCTAAAAAAAAAAATTCTTTACTTTATTATATTATGATTTATTATGAAATGTTTTGTTTTAATATATGATGAATCTAGTATTTAGATTTGTTACTGAATTGAGTTAAGTAGGTTTACACACGCATAAAAAAAATTGTGGACACAAACAATTTTGTTTTAGAATTATTTCGTAACGTTTGCTTTGGCTCGAATAAGTGTTCTGAAGAAACTTCAGTTAAGTTATGCTATATAAAAAAACGAGGATTCTTGAGTTTTTTCTCTCTTGCAAAGTATTCATTCTTCAGTTCCTTTTTTCAAAATACTTCAATTGGTACACGCAAGAAATAGGCCAATTCAGCAGCTTTTTGCTCAATTTCTCGTGGAGTCAAATTCTCATCAGTACGAGTCAAGGGAATGGCCCCCTGGCCTTTGATTTCCATATAAAGGACACGACGAGCATAAATACCTTCTTTAATTTCTATTCTGATGGACTGAATGTCTTTCATAAGGAATCGGAGGAATATGCGACGATTTTTTCCAGGAAATCCCCAACGAAAAATACACACTACGCCCTCTTTTATATCGAATCGATCATAACCACTACCTACATTCCACGAAATTGTGCACCACAAATAAGAGCTAATAAAAAGACCTGCGATCCCATAGAAAGACATCACGATCCCTTGTGGAAAAAAAATTATTTGCTGAGAAGGAAATAAAGATATAAAATTCCTACCAAAATAACTGGACGTTCCAACCAATAAAAACCCTAATGAACCTAAAAAAAGAATAAAGGCCCAGCAGAAATTACTTGTTTTTCGAGACCCCGCTATAAGTTCTATCCATATACGTTCTGATCGCCAACTCATACTATAACTAGACCTAGTTGCATTTTATTGGAATTGGGAGAATAACAAAAATAAATTTTATTTTACTTTTTTTGTTTCCGAAGTAACTCTCATCAACCAGCACTATTATGATGTGAACGTTTAGGGGTAATTCATCGAATTTCTTAGATCCAAACTAAAATAGTAACATCCCTTTCACATGATTTCCGAATACATATAGATGCCTTTACATTTCAGAAATTCTCCCCTATCCCGATCTATTTGAAAATATTTATAATTCATTTACCCATAATATCATGTTTATACATACATAAGAGCTTATGCCCGAAGGAAGCCACATGTTATACCATATTCTACTAAATAGATATCCGTGTTATGATCCAAGTAAGTCTTGAAAAAAAAAAAGATTCGTCCTTATTGTATCTAAAAAATCTTGTTTTTTTGAACATAAAGAGATAAAGAAGCCATTGCAATTGCCGGAAATACTAAGCCCACTAAAGGCACAAAAATTGAGGGGAAGCTGTTGAGAGTTATCATAGAATGGGTACCTCGATTTAATATTTGTACCTGTTATTTATTGTTATATTTATTGTTTTAGATTAATATTTTAACCTTATCCTTATATTGTTATAAAGATATATTATAATTCATATATAATTGTTATATTATACTAAGTATACCTAAGTGAGTATATATACTTAATAGGGAGTATATAAGTATATGTTTTAATAAATATATATTAATTAATAAAATCCAATAAATATGTAAATAAATGGACCTATAAATCTTTCTACATGTTTCTACATGAAATATATGTATGATAATCCACCCTTTATATTATTAGTATTATTAGTTATTATCTTGTTCTTGTCTTATAAATTTAATAATTTTATAAAATTTACTAAAGAAAGGATTTATTACAAATTCTCAAAGAATTCATTATAATAATACGACCCAACAAAAAAGGATTTTTGGTGGGGGGTGATTTTGGGGAGATATAGAAAGATGCAAGACCTTGTTAACTAATTTCACGGAAGAAAGAATTCACTCTTTTATTTTGTTTAATAGGGATTTTCTGGTTAGTAACCAGGAATATCGATAAAAAGATGATCTGGATGATTCTTTCTACAATTAAATCTTATGTTACCAAAGAAAAAATCCATTCTTCGTATTTTTACTTTGATTCCTATAAATTAAATAACTACTTGATCACCACACATAAAAAATTTTATTAAGTTTTAATAAATGAATACTCTTATTAAATTAAGACTCTAAGGCTCTACTTGATCTAATTTTGATTCAAAGGAAAGAAAGCATGTAGCCGAAATAACTCACCCAGAACGCCCTTTAAAGGATTACGTGGTACGATTGGATCGAATAAGCCCTTATGGAATAAATATTCAGCCACTTGTGAATCCTCAGGTACTGTCTTATTCAATGTTTGTTCAATTACTCTTTTACCCGCAAATGCAATGTAAGCATTGGGTTCGGCAATAATGATATCTCCCAACATACCAAAACTGGCCGTCACCCCACCTGTGGTAGGGGATGTAAGGATTGATACATAAAATAACTTTTTATTTGATTGATAATCATATAAAGCAGAAGATATTTTAGCCATTTGCATCAAGCTCAAACTTCCTTCTTGCATGCGTGCTCCTCCGGAAGCACACACTATAATAAGAGGTAAAAATTGATTGGTAGCATACTCGGCCAAACGTGTGATTTTTTCGCCCACTACAGATCCCATACTACCCCCCATAAACTGAAAATCCATAACTCCAATTGCTACGGGAATACCATTTAGTTGGCCTGTGCCTGTTTGAACGGCCTCAGTTAATCCTGT